CTCATATTCCGGAAATACCGAAACAACGGAATTCCACGGTCGAACTACCAGAACGGACTATAAATGTGAGTCCTAAGTGATTCATTTTTGATTGAAAAGCCTTATGGACCTAACTCATTGAAATCCCATCCAGTAAAACGGAAGAATTATAAATCTCCAAAATAATAGATAGGAATATTGCAAATAGAGCCATTGCGACACCCATAAATGGGGTGGTTCCCCATCCAGGAGCCACTTTACCATATTCCGAATTCAATGGTTTCAATAAATCCCCTACAATAGTTCGTCTTGGCCCAGATCTAGAACTACCCTCAACGGTTTGTGTAGCCATAAATACTATTTCATTGGTTGAGATCTGTTGACTTTGTATACTATTCCGTTTTAAATAAACGATCTTATCGTAGCATAGATCCATCGCGGTCTTGAAATTTCTAATAATGGAAACAGCAACCTTAGTCGCCATCTCCATATCTGGTTCACTTGTAAGCTTTACAGGGTACGCCTTATATACCGCTTTTGGGCAACCCTCTCAACAACTAAGAGATCCATTCGAGGAACACGGGGACTAATTGAAGTAATGAGTCCCCCATATGGGGGACTCATTACTTCAATTAAGATAATGAAAAATCATTTCATCTTTTTAGTCGGGACCTTAGGCGGTTCTCGAAAAAATATAGCGAAAAAGATTATCCCTAAAGTCGATACTAACAGGAATGTATAAACCAATGCTTCCATAGATTCGATCGTGGTTTACAATTATAGCTTCCACACCTGTTCATTTGGGATCATTTCCCAGATAAAGAAAGGACAAGAGCAAAGAAAGGCGATGATGAAAATCAATATTTCTACGGTACCTTCTGTCAAATAAAAAAATCAAATATAGAGGCGAAAGATACCATAGCAATGTTGTATCAGACTACCTGTCTCCTTGTAGTTGGATCTCCAATTTTTTGGAATGCTCCAAATTCCACTTGAGCATCCAAATCTGGGTCAATACCAGCAAAAACATCTCTGAACAAGGTTCTAGCACCATGCCAAATGTGTCCGAAAAAGAAGAGCAAAGCAAACGTAGCATGTCCAAAAGTGAACCAACCCCTTGGACTGCTCCGAAAAACACCATCGGATTTCAAAGTAGCACGATCTAATTCAAAAATTTCACCCAATTGGGCACGTCTAGCATATTTTTTCACAGTAGCAGGATCGCTATAGCTGACTCCATTGAGTTCGCCACCATAGAACTCAACAGTTACACCCACTTGTTCGACACTATACTTCGATTCTGCCCTTCTAAAAGGAACATCGGCTCTAACAATTCCGTCTCCGTCTACCAAAACTACTGGAAATGTTTCAAAAAAAGTAGGCATACGACGTACAAAAAGTTCATGCCCTTCTTTATCTCTAAAAATAGGGTGTCCTAACCATCCAACAGCTATTCCATCCCCGTTGTCCATTGAGCCTGCTCTGAATAATCCACCTTTCGCAGGATTATTACCGATGTAATCATAGAAAGCTAATTTTTCAGGAATTTTAGACCAAGCTTCCGATAAACTCAGATTCTCGGCTAGACCGGCGCCAACTCTTCGATATATTTCTTGCTGGAAGTATCCCTGATCCCACTGATAACGAGTGGGACCAAATAATTCGATCGGGGTAGTTGCTGAACCATACCACATAGTCCCAGCAACAACGAAAGCTGCAAAAAAGACAGCAGCGATACTACTGGAAAGGACAGTTTCAATATTGCCCATACGTAATCCTTTGTATAGACGTTGGGGTGGGCGGACACTAAGATGGAATAGACCCGCTAATATGCCCAATGTACCTGCTGCAATATGATGAGAGGCTATTCCTCCCGGAACAAAAGGATCAAAACCTTCCGCGCCCCATGCTGGATTTACAGATTGTACTTTTCCGGTTAGGCCATAAGGATCGGACACCCATATTCCAGGACCATACAAGCCTGTTACATGAAATGCGCCAAACCCAAAGCAAGCCACCCCTGAGAGAAATAAATGAATTCCAAAGATCTTGGGCAAATCCAAAGAGGGTTTTCCCGTACGTTCATCACAGAATATTTCTAGGTCCCAATACACCCAATGCCAGATAGCTGCTAAGAAGCACAAGCCAGAAAACACAATATGTGCCCCGGCCACACCCTCGTAACTCCAAATACCCGGATTCGTTATAGTTCCTCCTGTGATACTCCAACCGCCCCATGAGTTGGTTATTCCTAAACGAGTCATGAAGGGTATAACGAACATACCTTGTCTCCACATTGGATCAAGAACGGGGTCAGAAGGATCAAAAACTGCTAATTCGTATAGAGCCATCGAACCGGCCCAACCAGAAACTAGAGCGGTATGCATTATATGGACAGAAAGCAGCCGACCAGGATCATTCAATACGACGGTATGAACACGATACCAAGGCAAACCCATGGAAATACCCCTTTCTCAAAAAAAATAGACACTATGTCACTTTATCGCATTGGAAATAACTATGCTATGGACCTCACTTTTTCGTTGGATTATCTCGAAACAAGGGTTAATATTTATTCTGTTACGTTGGTAATAATGGAACTTCTGCTCGTAGGAACAAAAAGAAGCAGATCTATTCTATACCCAATAAGTACCAATACGCAATGGGGCGGTTAGTCCTATTTTTTGTGAGCGAATTTATAGATACTTGTTTATCATTCGAACGATCCGTTCGTAAGAATTTTCCTTTATTCCGTCTTCCTCCATGAATCTTCCAATCGATCGATAAAATACGATAAATGACAATATTATGAAGACAATAAACCCATTGTTTATATTGTTTATTACGTTTCCACATCAAAGTGAAATAGAGTACTTAACTCCTTTTTCTTTCATTTAATGCCCATTGGTGTTCCAAAAGTACCTTTCCGGAGTCCTGGAGAGGAAGATGCAGTTTGGGTTGACGTATAGTGTGACTTGTCAGACATATTGGGTCATATGGGATTTCCCCGTTTTCTCCCCCGATCGAGATATCCTCTATTTCGCCCAAGAAAGATTGATTGAACCATCAATAATTCGAAGCGTGAAGTGCAATTAGATCAATTGATTTTTGGTTGGGGGATCCATATTATCAATTAAAAGAATTTATGGTTGGCTTGGACCAATAAAATGAAGTATACAGGCTCCGTTCAGAAAATACCAAATTGGGAATCTATGTATGATTCCCACCCTATCCTAAATGATTTCTTTATACCATATGAGTGATCTCGCCAATCAATGGAATGGAATAATATGGTGAATACATCGAATATTTTGTGGAAGGCATAAAACAAATTGAAAAAGAAGAAAGTCGTAGCAAAAAGAAATGGTACTGGAATCATTTGTCCTATATGTACAAATGGAATTCGGGCAGACCTTTACCCGGAGTAGAGCATAAACCTAAAAGAGTTGAAGAGGCCCATTCGGGAACAAGAAAATGACATAGTGATTTGGATCTCGATGAAACAATACATCAATGAGAGGTTAGTTCGATAAGTTCAGTGAATTCTTTTTTATATAGGGAAGCAAGTCAAAACTCGTGTTTCTTGAAAATGAAAGAAAAAGCCCCTTCATTAGGAAAAAGCCTGCTACGAAAAAAGAAATAGGGCTGGAATCGACACATTTCTTTTTTTTTTTTCTCAATTTTGATTTTTTGAACCGTATGCATCCAAAGGTGCGTGTACGGTTCCTAAGGAATACAATTTTGTCCTAATCAACCGACTTCATCGAGAAAGATTACTTTTTTTAGGCCAACAAGTTGATAGCGAGATCTCGAATCAACTTGTTGGTCTCATGGTATATCTCAGCATAGAAGATGATACCAAAGATCTTTATTTGTTTATAAATTCTCCCGGCGGGTGGGTAATCCCAGGAATAGCTATTTATGATACTATGCAATTTGTGCCACCAGATGTGCATACAATATGCATGGGATTAGCCGCTTCAATGGGATCTTTCATCCTGGTCGGAGGAGAAATTACCAAACGTTTAGCATTCCCTCACGCTTGGCGCCAATGAGTTTTTTGATTTGAGAAAAAAAAAAAAAAAAGACTATGCCTTCGCCATATGGAATATGAATAAAATAATTAAGTCATAATAGCATGGCATTTCAAGTTCGATATGAGCAAACTATTATTATTTTTTTTTTTTCATAATATAATATGAGATTATGTATCGGGATAGTAGTATGAAAAAAAGGTTATTTTCGATTTGATCTTATGTATCGGGGTCCGTTTCAGCGTCACAAACCTTTTTGCTTCCACACCAGAAGTCTCTTTCCATCCAATATTTATGTTATGAAAGAGTGTGAAAAAAGATCATTTTTTACTTAATTTTGATTTGATCGGATCAGAAAGAAACTTTGGGATTGCTGAATCACAAACGAGATAAATATATAAAGCAACGGAACCATCATAGTATTTTTGATTACTCCGAAAGGAAGGATGGTAAATGGATCATTCAACGATCCGGGTCTGATGGATTCGACTTGTCTCTTTCTTCGACGAAAGAAGAGAAAAAGAAATTCCATTGCAGAGCCGTATGCAATGCACAAAAAATGCCTGTACGGTTGTTCAATTCTATCTTTTTTTTTCTCCCCGCTTGTTATTCTTTTCCCATCCCTTCCCCCAATCATGCGAGGTAGAGGAATCATTCATTATGTTATATCATCAGGGTTATGATCCATCAACCTGCTAGTTCTTTTTATGAGGCACCCACAGGAGAATTTATCCTGGAAGCGAAAGAACTACTAAAACTCCGCGAAACCCTCACAAGGGTTTATGTACAAAGAACGGGCAATCCTTTATGGGTTGTATCCGAAGACATGGAAAGGGATGTTTTTATGTCAGCAACAGAAGCCCAAGATCATGGCATTATTGATCTTGTAGCGGTCGAAAATACCGGGGATTTGACATAAATCTTTGATTCCATTTCGAAATTTGAATGAACCATTATTTGATCTTTTATCTTCTTACCTGAATAAAATATTAAATGGAAATAATTGATAATCATCTGGTTAGGATCGATCTAAACCAACCCATTCTGTATATGATTCAGCATGCCAACTATTAAACAACTTATTAGAAACATAAGACAGCCAATAAGAAATGTCACGAAATCCCCTGCTCTTCGAGGATGTCCTCAGCGTCGAGGAACATGTACTAGGGTGTATGTGCGACTCGTTCAGATAATGAGCTAGAACAAATGAGACCGTTTTTACAGTATCAATGGCCCGTACCCATGAATAAGATAGAATAGAAGAACTCTATTCACTATCTAAAAATAAAGATCTCTCATATACCGCTACCGCTATTGTGTATGGAATTTATGGTTTCCATTGGTGCAAATCCAATCACCTCGATTTGAGATGAAAAGCAATTCCCCATTGGTAGCAAATGGTTATCCATTAAGCGGGGAAAATGATATTATATTTAAAAAGCAGAAAGATTATGCTCCTACTCTTGCAAGAACGGACTAACAGGGTCAGCTACCTATTCAACCTTCATAATTAAATGCCGTCACTGTATGGATAGATCTCATTGTAAAAAGACCTATTACTGGATAATTCATGGGTAGAGCCAAAGAGTGTGAACTGTACAAGTTACCAATAACATTGATTAAATGAGGAAAGGGGCTCCGGTGTATAGAGAGGACCTCACCGTTTAAGAAGTAACCATAGAAACGATGGAAACCACTATTTATCCATTTACTATATTATTTTATACCTACTTTGATTTTTTTTATACCTAACATCGGTACAATTTCTTTTTTTTTTTTTTGAGGTGAAATGCCTGGAAGAAATAAAAAAATTGTGGTTGGGAAGGTTATAGTAGCAAAAGCCATTGGAATTTGTATTTTATACATCGGAAGAATCCGTTTTGTTATTAATAAACCAGGAGAGGGGAAAAGAATGACTGAAAGAAATCAATTAGTTATTCATCAAAGTTTCATTTGATTCAATGACCAGAGTTAGAAGAAGATATAGAGCTTGGAGACGTAGAACAAAAATTTGTTTATTTGCATCAACCTTTCGAGAGGCTCATTCAAGACTTACTCGAACTACTACTCAACAGAAAATGAGAGCTTTGGTTTCCACTCATCGGGATAGAGGCAGGCGAAAGAGAAGTTTTCGTCGCTTGTGGATCACTCGGATAAATGCAGTAACTCGTGAGAATAGGGGATCCCGTAGTTATAGTCGATTAATACTTGATCTGTACAAGAGGCAGTTGCTTCTTAATCGTAAAATACCTGCACAAATAGCTATATCAAATAGGAATTGTCTTGACACGATTTCCAATGAGATCATCAAATAAGGAGATTGGAAGGAATTCACCGGAATGCTTTAAACGGAGTTCCCCGGAGAATGAACTCCGGGAGGGTATAGTAGAAATTCATATGATAAGATAAGTAGTAGGAATGAACGAACACCTTTCAATAAAAAAAAAAAGATTTCTTCTTCCCCCATTCTTTTTTTATTATTATTACGGTGCAACAATCTCGCGGCTTTTTCGAACAAAACATCAATCTGAGTTCCAATTAGAGTTTTGATTCGATTGAGGAATAGGCTTATTTATTTCTGGTTCTAGGACCTGTAGTTCTAGGGATGGACTCGGTTCTCTCAAATTGTTTCTCATTATTAAGAAAAGGTAACGAAGATAAAATACGAGCTTGTTTTATAGCAATAGTAATTAATCGTTGTTGTTTCAAGGTTAATCTATTCACTCGTCTAGATAATATTTTTCCTTGTTCACTAATAAATTGACTAATTAAACTCATGTTTCTATAATCAATTCGATCCCCCGATCCAATTGGGGGCAAACGCCTATGAAAAGATCGCTTAGATTTACGAAAGGGCCGCTTGGGTTTATCCATGATTTCTTTCTTATTTCTAAAATCCCATTTATTCATTCATTTCGGATCCGACCGAAATAGGATTTTATTTGTATATAATATATATATGTAATTTCTTCCTCTTCTCTTCCTTGGAAGAGTGACACACGCGTTCCGTTCGATTTATTTCTTTATCTCCCCATGAATCGTATGCTTGTAACAATAAGGGCAGAATTTTTTCAAGTCCAATTGACTAGGTGTATTGTGTCGATTCTTTTGAGTAATATATCTGGAAATGCCCCGCGATTCTTTATTCAAACCATTTCGGACACAACTGGTACATTCCAAAATAACTACTACTCTGACATCTTTACCCTTAGCCATGAACCTCCTTTGGATTTTGGATTCACTCAATTCTTCTATTTTCGATTCGAACAGAAGCCGAGAAGAAGAAAGGAATGAAACGAAAAGTTGCTAACTCGAAATCAATTCAATTATGAAGGATTTCGTTGCAATCAATAGAGTCATAAAATTATTAAGTAATACAATTTTTTCTAACTATCAATTATTCCTAATCTCAGTATTTCATTTACTATCTTGTATGATCTTGAACAGCCTGCCCTCGACCCACACTTCTATTTCTGTTCTCCTTATATAAAATAAATTCTATCCTGAACCCCAGTTTCGATGAGGTTCAATCCACTTTTATTCTTTCTCTTTCTTTCCTAAACAACTGAAAAAAAAATAAAAAGAGGGGGATTAGTCACAGATAATTTATTGTATCTCTAATCTGCTTCATCTCTTCCCATGTCAATAACTAGAATGAGAAAAAGGGGAATGTCAACGCATCTGGGAATAAACGATTAATCTCTATCAATAGACCCGCCAAAGACCCGAACCATAGAGTAGCTAGTACAGGTGCCGTGGAGAGATATGTTTTTATATCTCGCATTGAAAATCCTCCTTCTTTTTCTTTAACTTTATTGACTTTATTCTATATTGTAATATATATATGATCAGATGCATATGTAGTTAAAGATCATTTGTATTTGTACGGGGAATCCCTAACTAAAATGGATATATACAATGATCCGGTAGATGAGATCCACCTGTCCCTGAAACTGAAAAAGATAAACACCTCTTCCTGAGCATTACTGATAAATATTCATTCCTTTATATGTTAGGTATGTATATAATTCTTTTCTTTTTTATATAAGATCGAAGGAATGGAAAGGAAAAAGAAATTCTAATTCTATATAGATAGAGGAAATTACGATGTGGAAAACAAGACAGGGATTCCCTACAATGGCACTGTACAACAAATGAAAGGGATGTAGCGCAGCTTGGTAGCGCGTTTGTTTTGGGTACAAAATGTCACGGGTTCAAATCCTGTCATCCCTACCTATTACCTCTCCTATGGACAGTAACGAGGGGTCAATTGAGATCGATTCAAATTGGACATAATCTATCATTTTATGATACTATACATACAAGATGGATTGGGGGTACGAAAAGAATCCTTTTCTTGACATTCGTATCTCCCATCATAATAAAGCGCTCTTAGTTCAGTTCGGTAGAACGTGGGTCTCCAAAACCCGATGTCGTAGGTTCAAATCCTACAGAGCGTGATTCTTTTAATGTCGAATCACAATAAAATAACTTCACTAACTTGAACTGCAACCTGAATTTGACCTCCTGGAAATTCAAGAGGAGGTCAATCAAAAAAAGAGATGTTACTCAATTAAAGGTCCAACTGATCGCCGCGTCTGTATTGTAAATATGCAGTTACAAATAATCCGGCCAAGGTAATAGGAATTAGACCTAACACAATTCCAAATAGAAAAACTTCAATCATTTCAATTTGTTTGAAAGAAGAGAAAAAGAGAGGTAATATCTATCTCTAAATATTAATCCGAATCGCCCATGAATCTCAATAACCAAGAATTGGCAATTGACACGGGAAGGAACATAGAATACCGGGAATCTCACAGAAATACTCATTTTTATGAATTGTTCATTCAATTAATTTGAATTTCAAATAAGTCGTATCTTGCTCAGACCAATCAATAGAGCTGGGGTTATAGTTGAAGCAGCCAGTAGAAAACCGAAATAACTAGTTATAGTAGTCATGGAGGGGCTAAATGATATATGTTCTTTTTTATACATATGTTTATAAAGCACTTACCTAAGTTTCCATTTTTGCGAGATCCAATGACAAGAAAAAATACTAATTGACAGAATCCGTTCCAATTGAAAGTTCTTGATTCATTAGCCATTGGCACTAAAAAAGAGAGAGTAAAGGGGTAGAAAAAAAAAGATGGATTCGTCATCTGTAACATCTACGGATCCCGTGATTCCGAATCAACGGATTCAGTAAGCAACCCGTGAGTCAAGTAAATAAGAACTGTGTCTTGTAACTTCAGTCAAAAATGAAGTTCTCTTTGAGTAACTATGGAATAAAAGAATTGGATTTTAAAATTCCATTTTTTTTTATTTTGATCATTTCGTTTCTTTTTCAATTTATCTAATCTATTTTGGAACAAACAGCCGGATAACGCTTTTACTTTTTTAATCATTGGATTCATTCAGTAGTAGGTTGGTTAATTGCACATAATATTTCGAATGAGAAGAAAAATAAAAGTATCCCATGATCTCTCGAAGAAATAAAACCTTTATTTCGAGCCCAACTCAATTCTAAAACTAGCAATTGCTATTATCCTTTTATTTTAGGTTTCACACTCTGTCTTTGCATATCATAGAGTTCAGCCCCTTCCTTGTAGCTAGGTTAAGAAGGAACCTTTGGATCTAATGCAGCAATGGTTGCATCACGAATATTGATAATTGTTCCAATTATTATTTGTTCTGTTTCTTTCATCGAATACTATCTACCACTGTACGACCAAGCAATTACCTGAAATGAAAGGATTAGAAAAAAAACCCCTTTTCATGAAAAGGGGTTTCTAAATTTTGTATCTAATTGAATTGTGGGAATGTGATAATTTCTTTCATGAATTATTAGGACCCGCCAACTCACACTTTACCAAGATCTTCAGTTTCTATTCCGAAGCCAGTAATGGGAAACCTTATACTATAGGTATTTAGGAATTTTCTATTGAATGACACAGGGTTTTGTATAGACAAGGAACGAGAAAGGA